TTTTGGCAGGCCTACTCATAGTATCTAACTAACTCATATGCTATATAAAAACTAACAAATTCTATTAGCGATGCCCATACTCGTGGGAATTCGGGTCTCCCCCAATTTCACTGGTATCATAATTTCTGAATTTCTGTGTGAATCAAGATTGAGGAAAGGAAGTTTTCGAATCACTGACCCAGGCCCATTGTGGAATTTTACTCAGCAGAATATGGGGGTCCTTATGGCAGAACGGACCGATCTGGTCTTTCACAATAAGGTGATAGATGGAACTGCTATGAAACAACTTATTAGCAGATTAATAGATCATTTCGGAATGGCATATACATCACATATCCTGGATCAAGTGAAGACTTTGGGTTTCCAGCGAGCCACCGCTACATCTATTTCATTAGGAATTGATGATCTTTTAACAATACCATCTAAGGGATGGTTAGTTCAAGACGCTGAACAACAAAGTTTTCTTTTAGAGAAAAACCATCATTATGGGAATGTACACGTGGTAGAAAAATTACGTCAATCCATTGAGATATGGTATGCTACAAGTGAATATTTGAGACAAGAAATGAATCCTAATTTTCGGATGACTGATCCCTCTAATCCAGTCTATCTAATGTCCTTTTCGGGGGCTAGAGGAAATGCATCTCAAGTACACCAATTAGTAGGTATGAGAGGATTAATGTCAGATCCTCAAGGACAAATGATTGATTTACCCATTCAAAGCAATTTACGCGAAGGGCTTTCTTTGACAGAATATATAATTTCTTGCTACGGAGCCCGCAAAGGAGTTGTAGATACTGCTGTACGAACATCAGATGCTGGATACCTCACCCGTAGGCTTGTTGAAGTAGTTCAACACATTCTTATACGTAGAACGGATTGTGGTACTTTCCGAGGTATTTCCGTGAGTACTCAAAATGGTATGACGGAAAATACTTTTGTCCAAACATTAATTGGTCGTGTATTAACAGACGATATATATATTGGTCTACGATGCATTGCCACTCGAAATAAAGATATTGGAATTGGGCTTGTCAATCGATTCATAACATTTCGAGCACACCCAATATATATTCGAACCCCTTTTACTTGTAGGAGTACATCTTGGATCTGTCAATTATGTTATGGCCGAAGTCCTACTCATGGTGACCTGATCGAGTTGGGAGAAGCCGTAGGCATTATTGCGGGTCAATCAATCGGGGAACCGGGGACTCAACTAACATTAAGAACTTTTCATACCGGCGGAGTATTCACAGGTGGTACTGCCGAACATGTACGAGCTCCCTCTAATGGAAAAATAAAATTTGATGAGGATTTGGTTCATCCCATACGTACTCGTCATGGGCATCCTGCTTTTATATGTTTTATAGATTTGTATGTAACTATTGAGAGTCAAGATATTCTACATAATGTGAATATTCCAACAAAGAGTTTGATTTTAGTTCAAAATAATCAATATGTAGAATCAGAACAAGTGATTGCCGAGATTCGTGCCGGAACGTCCACTTTTCATTTTAAAGAGAGGGTTCAAAAACATATTTATTCTGAGTCGGAAGGAGAAATGCACTGGAGTACTGATGGCTATCATGTGCCCGAATATCCATATAGTAATGTTCATCTATTACCAAAAACAAAGAATTTATGGATATTAGCAGGAGGTATATGCAGATCCAATATAGTGTCTTTTTCACTCCACAAGGATCAAGATCAAATGAATGCTAATTCTTTTTTTGTCGAAGAAAGATATATCTTTGATCTCTCACTGACTAATGATAAAGTAAGACATAAATTGTTGGATACTTTTGGTAAAAAAGATAGGGAAATTCTTAACTATTCAAAACCTTCTAGAATAATATCTAATGATCATTGGAATCTCATAGATCCTTCTACTTCTATTCGTCAAGAGAATTCCGATGATTACTTGGCGAAAAAGCGAAGAAATAGATTCGTGATTCCCTTACAATATGATCAAGAACGAGAAAATAAACTAATACCTTGTTTTGGTATTTCGATTAAAATACCTATAAAAGGTATTTTACGTAGAAATAGTATTCTTGCTTATTTTGATGATCCGCGATACAGAAGAAGCAGTTCGGGAATTACTAAATATGGGATTGTTGAAGTAGATTCAAAGGTAAAAAAAGAAGATTTGATTGAGTATCGAGGAACAAAAGAATTTAGTCCGAAATACCAAAAGGAAATGAAAGTAGATCAATTTTTTTTTATTCCCGAAGAAGTGCATATCTTACCCGGATCTTCGCCCATAATGGTTCGGAACAATAGTATCGTTGGAGTAGATACACGACTTGCTTTAAATATAAATACAAGAAGTCGAGTAGGTGGATTAGTCCGAGTGGAGAGAAAAAAAAAAAGTATGGAACTGAAAATTTTTTCTGGAAATATTCATTTTCCTGGACAGATGGATAAAATATCTAAGCACAGCGGCATTTTGATACCATCAGGAATGGAAAAAAAAAATTCTAAAGGATCAAAAAAATTTAAAAATTGGATCTATGTCCAACGGATCACACCTACAAAAAAAAAATATTTTGTTTTGGTTCGGCCCGTAGTCACATATGAAATAGCTGATGGGATTAATTTAGCAACACTTTTCTCTCAGGATCTCTTGCAGGAAAAGGATAATGTCCAACTTCGAATTGTCAATTATATACTTTATGGAAATGGCAAGTCAATTCGAGGAATTTCTCACACAAGTATTCAATTAGTTCGAGCTTGCTTAGTATTGAATTGGGACCAAGAAAAAAGGGGTTCTATAGAAGAAAAAGAGATTCATGCTTCTTTTGTTAAAATAAGGTCAAATGATCTGCTTCGTGATTTCATCCGAATTGAGTTAGTAAAGTCCACTATTTTGTATACCATAAAAAGGTATGATATGGCAGGTTCAGGATTTATTTCCAATAAGATATTAGATCGTACCCATATAAATCCTTTTGATTCCAAGGCGAAGATTCAATCAATTCCCCAACATCAGGGAATTCTTGGTACGTTGTTGAATCAAAATAAGGAATGCCAATCTTTCCTAATTTTGTCATCATCTAATTGTTCTCGAATTGGTCCCTTCAATACTTCGAGATATAATAATGCGACAAAAGAATCGGATCCTATGACTCCAATTAGGGATTTGTTGGGTCCCTTAGGTACTATTGTGCCTAAAATAATAAATTTTTGTTCATCTTCTTATTTAAGAACTTCTAATCAAGTCTTTTTAAAAAAATATTTGTTACTTGAAAATTTTCAACAGATTTTCCAAGTGCTTCAAGTACTTCCATTTCAATACTTTTTCCTAGATGAAAATAGAAGGATTTCTAATTCCGATCCCTGCAGTAACATCATTTGGAATTCATTCCATTTGAATTGGTGTTTTCTCCCTTACAATTCTTGTGAAGAGACATGGACAATAATTAGCCTTGGACAATTCCTTTGTGAAAATGTATGTCTATTGAAATATGGATCACGCATAAAAAAATCTGGTCAAATTTTCATTGTTCATGTTGACTCTTTAGTTATAAGATCAGCTAAGCCCTATTTGGTCATTCCAGGAACAACTGTTCATGGCCATTATGGGGAAACCTTTTATGAAGGAGATAGATTAATTACATTTCTATATGAAAAATCGAGATCCGGTGACATAACGCAAGGTCTTCCAAAAGTGGAACAAATTTTAGAAGTTCGTTCAATTGATTCAATATCGATGAACCTTGAAAGGAGAGTTGAAGGTTGGGACGAACGTATCCGAAGGATTCTTGGGATCCCCTGGGGATTCTTGATTGGAGCTGAACTAACCATAGCCCAAAGTCGTATCTCTTTGGTTAATAAGATCCAAAAAGTTTATCGATCCCAGGGGGTACAGATTCATAATAAACATATAGAGATTATTGTACGTCAAGTAACATCAAAAGTGTTGGTTTCAGAAGATGGAATGTCTAATGTTTTTTCACCTGGGGAATTAATAGGATTGTTGCGAGCAGAGCGAGCAGGGCGTATTTTGGACGAAGCAATCTGTTATCGGGCAATCTTATTGGGAATAACGAAGTCATCTCTTAATACTCAAAGTTTCATATCCGAAGCGAGTTTTCAAGAAACTGCTCGAGTTTTAGCAAAAGCTGCTCTACGAGGTCGTATTGATTGGTTGAAAGGCCTGAAAGAAAACGTTGTTCTGGGGGGAATTATACCGGTTGGTACCGGGTTCAAAAAATTAGTACATCGTTCAAAGCAAGATAAAAACATTCATTTGAAAATGAAAAGAAAAAGGAAGAATCTATTCGAGTTAGAAATGAGAGATATTCTGTTACACCATAGAGAATTCTTTTGTTCTTGCACCCCAAACAATTTCCATGAGACATCTACATAATGTAATTTAGTAATTCCTAACAAGAAGTTCGTTTTTTTGATTTGAACTCTCTGGTCCGATTATGGATTTGGTAATCAATGAAAAAAAAAAATAAAGAATGAAAAGAATGAAATGAAATTGAGGGTTTGGGTCGTAAATCAATGGTCAATCCTGGTAGAAGGTTCCGTCGGAACAATTCTTTATTTCCAGGGTACTGAATCTCTTTGAAAAAAAAAAAAAGAGAAAGTGTGGGAAAATGGAAAGACGATATTGGAACATCAATTTGGAAGAAATGATGGAAGCAGGAGTTCATTTTGGTCATGGCACTAAGAAATGGAATCCTCAAATGGCTCCTTACATCTCTGCAAAGCGTAAAGGTATTCATATTACAAATCTTACTCTAACTGCTCATTTTTTATCAGAAGCCTGCGATTTAGTTTTTGATGCAGCAAGTAGGGGGAAAAAATTCTTAATCGTTGGTACCAAAAATAAAGCAGCGGATTTAGTAGCATCAGCAGCAATAAGGGCTCGATGTCATTATGTTAATAAAAAATGGCTTGGGGGTATGTTAACGAATTGGTCTACTACAGAAACAAGACTTCAGAAATTTAGGGACTTAAAAGCAGAACAAAAGATGGGGAAACTCAACCGTCTCCCTAAAGGAGATGCAGCAATGTTAAAGAGAAAATTATCTACCTTGCAAACATATTTGGGTGGGATCAAATATATGGCGAGATTGCCCGATATTGTAATTATCGTTGATCAGCAAGAAGAATTTATGGTTCTTCGAGAATGTGTCATTTTGGGTATTCCGACGATTTGTTTAATCGATACAAATTGTGATCCAAATCTTGCAGATATTTCTATTCCGGCCAACGATGATGCTATAGCTTCGATTCGATTTATTCTTATCAAATTAGTATCTGCAATTTGTGAGGGCCGTTCTAGTTATATAAAAAATGTTTGATTATCTTATAATGAAGAATCTTTTTAGTTCGTTTTTGGTAAACTTTCTTTGATTGTTACTATTTTGGTTTGCATTTTTTAGAGTTTGAACTATGTTTTGAATATGAAGAAAAAATAGAAAATGATTGGTATTTTTTTATATGATTTCTTGGTATCCTAAAAATACGATTCATAACTGAAATTCATGAATGAACGTATATTGTATATTAATTGAGAAAGAGATGGTTGAATTAAAATAATTCCTTTTTTTAAGTTTGATTTCTGTTAGAGGACAATATGAATGTTATACTAAGTTCCGTTAAAACACTCAAAGGGTTATACGATATATCGGGCGTAGAAGTAGGCCAACATTTTTATTGGCAAATAGGAGGTTTACAAATTCATGCCCAAGTACTTATTACTTCTTGGGTTGTAATTGCTATCTTATTGGGTTCAGTCATCATAGCTATTCGGAATCCACAAGAAATTCCGACCAACGGTCAGAATTTCTTCGAATATGTTCTTGAATTTATTCGAGATTTGAGCAAAACTCAGATTGGAGAGGAGTATGGGTCTTGGGTTCCATTTATTGGAACAATGTTCTTATTTATTTTTGTTTCTAATTGGTCAGGTGCTCTTTTACCTTGGAAAATTATAAAGTTACCTCATGGAGAGTTAGCTGCGCCCACGAATGATATAAACACTACTGTTGCTTTAGCTTTACCCACGTCAGTGGCATATTTCTATGCGGGTCTTAGCAAAAAAGGATTGGGATATTTCAGGAAATACATTCAACCAACTCCAATACTTTTACCAATTAATATCCTAGAAGATTTCACAAAACCTTTATCTCTTAGTTTTCGACTTTTTGGAAATATATTGGCTGATGAATTAGTAGTTGTTCTTGTTTCTTTAGTGCCTTCAGTAGTTCCTATACCTGTCATGTTTCTTGAATTATTTACAAGTGGTATTCAAGCTCTTATTTTTGCAACTTTGGCTGCTGCTTATTTAGGTGAATCCATAGAGGGTCATCATCGACTAACTTTCTCATTTTGAAATAGTCTTTTTTTAAGCTTATCCCAATTTTAAGCTTATCCCAATTCAAGCAATGCAGGGTTCAATATAATTCACAGGGTTGTAGAATAAAATGCAAATAGCTGCATCTATTTATGTCTATATGAAGCAAAATATATTATATTGCAGAATTTGGAAGAGAAAGAGGCCTTACTACATATATGATATATTGATATATCTAATGCCTATAAACATTAATCCTTATGTATGTTTCGAAGAATTGTTCCAAAATAAAATTTAAAAGAAGAAAAATTGCAGGTGATTTTCATTATGGAAGAAAAAGGTTCTATGTCATTTATTAGTTAGATAGGAATTATCTCTATCTTTTTTTTTCTAGTCCACTCCATTTAGATGGATTTCAATATTAGTCCTTTTTTTCTTTTTTCTGTGATTGTGAATTGAATAAAAGAATAGAGTAGTAAAGTAAATAGTCAAAGTAGAAGTATAAAAATATAAGTACTAATTTCTTAGTTGGTTGTATCATTAACCATTTTTTTTTGTGCGAGGAACTTACTATGAATCCACTTATTTTTGCCGCTTCTGTTATTGATGTTGGATTGGATGTAGGGCTTGCTTCTATTGAACCTGGGGTTGGTCAAGGTACTGCTGCGGGCCAGGCTGTAGAAGGTATTGCGAGACAACCAGAAGCAGAGGGAAAAATACGAGGTACTTTATTGCTTAGTCTGGCTTTTATGGAAGCTTTAACAATTTATGGATTGGTCGTGGCATTAGCTCTTTTATTTGCAAATCCTTTTGTTTAATGTTTCATTTAATCGTAGAATCAAAATGTAAAAAAAAAAAAAGACTCTGGGAAGAACTGATTTGAGGATAAGGAATTAGTGGATCCACTCGCTTTGTTCCCTTTCGTTCTTAGTTTAGTAAAATGAAAATTTTTCCTTTTATCTTTTCCTTTGTATTGGTATTGTATTTTTATATTAGGAAGCGTTTCAACAAAGGATATTTTTAACGATTGACATGAGACCTCAGAACTAATTTCAACTTAAGAAATTTCTTCAGTATTAAATATTTTATTGGAAAATTCATTAATAAAAAAAAAAGAAAAATAATAACATAATCATAATGAATCCCATAAAAAAATAAATTGATTAAAAAACAAAAAGGGGGCGGGT